GATATAATAATGCGACAAAAGAATCGGATCCCATGACTCCAATTAGGGATTTGTTGGGTCCTTTAGGTACTATTGTGCCTAAAATAGTAAATTTTCGTTCATCTTACTATTTAAGAACTTATAATCAAGTCTTTTTAAAGAAATATTTTTTACTTGAAAATTTTCAACAGACTTTCCAAGTGCTTCAAGTACTTCCATTTCAATACTGTTTTCTAGATGAAAATAGTAGGATTTATAATCCCGATCCATGCAGTAAAACAATTTGGAATTCATTCCATTTGAATTGGTATTTTCTCCATCACGATTCTTGTGAAGAGGCATGGACAATAATTAGTCTTGGACAATTCCTTTGTGAAAATGTATGTCTATTTAAATACGGATCACGCATAAAAAAATCTGGTCAAATTTTCATTGTTCATGTTGACTCTTTAGTTATAAGATCAGCTAAACCCTATTTGGTCACTCCAGGAGCAACTGTTCATGGCCATTATGGGGAAACCTTTTATGAAGGAGATACATTAATTACATTGATATATGAAAAATCGAGATCTGGTGACATAACGCAAGGTCTTCCAAAAGTGGAACAAATCTTAGAAGTTCGTTCAATTGATTCAATATCGATGAACCTCGAAAGAAGAGTTGAAGGTTGGGACGAACGTATCCGAAGGATTCTTGGGATCCCCTGGGGATTCTTGATTGGAGCTGAACTAACCATAGCCCAAAGTCGTATCTCTTTGGTTAATAAGATCCAAAAGGTTTATCGATCTCAGGGGGTACAGATCCATAATAGACATATAGAGATTATTGTACGTCAAGTAACATCAAGAGTTTTGGTTTCAGAAGATGGAATGTCTAATGTTTTTTTACCTGGAGAATTTATTGGATTGTTGCGAGCAGAGCGAGCAGGGCGCGTTTTGGACGAAGCGATCTGTTATCGGGCAATCTTATTGGGAATAACGAAGTCATCTCTGAATACTCAAAGTTTCATATCCGAAGCGAGTTTTCAAGAAACTGCTCGGGTTTTAGCAAAAGCTGCTCTACGAGGTCGTATTGATTGGTTGAAAGGCCTGAAAGAGAACGTTGTTCTGGGGGGAATTATACCGGTTGGTACCGGATTTCACAAATTAGTACATCGTTCAAAGCAAGACAAAAATATTCATTTGAAAAGAAAAAGGAAGAATCTATTTGAGTTGGAAATGAGAGATATTTTGTTATACCATAGAGAATTATTTTGTTCTTGTGCCCCAAACACTTTCCATGAGATATCAGATCAATCATTTACATAATGTAATTTACTAATTCCTAACAAGAGGTTCATTCTTTTTACTTTAACTCTCTGGTCCAATTATGGATTTCGTAATCAATTAAATTCATGGTTTGGGTCGTAGATCAAAGGTCAATCCTGGTAGAAGGTTCCGTCGGAACAATTATTTATTTCACAGGGTACTGAATCTCTTTGAAAAAAAAAAAAAGAAAAAGAGAAAGTGTGGGAAAATGGGAAGACGATATTGGAACATCAATTTGGAAGAAATGATGGAAGCGGGAGTTCATTTTGGTCATGGTACTACTAAATGGAATCCTAGAATGGCTCCTTACATCTCTGCAAAGCGTAAGGGTATTCATATTACAAATCTTACTATAACTGCTCGTTTTTTATCAGAAGCCTGCAATTTAGTTTTTGATGCAGCAAGTAGGGGAAAAAAATTCTTAATCGTTGGCACCAAAAATAAAGCAGCGGATTTAGTAGCATCAGCAGCAATAAGGGCTCGATGTCATTATGTTAATAAAAAATGGCTTGGTGGTATGTTAACGAATTGGTCTACTACAGAAACAAGACTTCAGAAGTTCAGGGACTTAAGAGCAGAACAAAAGATGGGGAAACTCAATCGTCTCCCCAAAGGAGACGCAGCAATGTTGAAGAGAAAGTTATCTACCTTGCAAGCATATCTGGGTGGGATCAAATATATGACGGGATTGCCCGATATTGTAATTATTGTTGATCAGCAAGAAGAATATACGGTTCTTCGAGAATGTGTCATTTTGGGTATTCCGACGATTTGTTTAATCGATACAAATTGTGACCCAGATCTTGCAGATATTTCTATTCCGGCTAACGATGATGCTATAGCTTCGATTCGATTGATTCTTGCCAAATTAGTATCTGCAATTTGTGAGGGCCGTTCTAGTTATATAAAAAATGGTTGATTATCTTCTAATTACTCTTATCATTAAGAAGAATAAAGAATAAGATTAGTTTGTTTTTGGCAAACTCTCTTTGATTGTTACTATTTTGGTTTGCATTTTTTGGAGTTTGAACTATGTTTTGACTATTGAATCCTATTTAAAAGAGAAAATGATTGGTATTTTTTTTTATGTGATTTCTCGGTATCTTAAATCTATGATTCATAACTGAAATTCATGAATGAATATAGATAAATTGAGAAATAGATGGTTGAATCAAAATAATTACTTTTTTTAAGTTCGATTTCTGTTAGAGGACAATGACGATATGAATGTTATACCATGTTCCATTCAAACACTCAAAGGGTTATATGATATATCAGGTGTAGAAGTAGGCCAACATTTATATTGGCAAATAGGAGGTTTACAAATTCATGCCCAAGTACTTATCACTTCTTGGGTTGTAATTGCTATCTTATTAGGTTCAATCATCATAGCTGTTCGGAATCCACAAACCATTCCGACCAACGGTCAGAATTTCTTCGAATATGTCCTTGAATTTATTCAAGACTTGAGCAAAACTCAGATTGGAGAGGAGTATGGTCCTTGGGTTCCTTTTATAGGAACGATGTTCTTATTTATTTTTGTTTCTAACTGGTCAGGTGCTCTTTTACCTTGGAAAATCATAAAGTTACCTCATGGGGAGTTAGCTGCGCCCACGAATGATATAAATACTACTGTTGCTTTAGCTTTACCCACGTCAGTGGCATATTTCTATGCGGGTCTTAGCAAAAAAGGATTGGGATATTTCGGGAAATACATTCAACCAACTCCAATACTTTTACCAATTAATATTCTAGAAGATTTCACAAAACCTTTATCTCTTAGTTTTCGACTTTTCGGGAATATATTGGCTGATGAATTAGTGGTTGTTGTTCTTGTTTCTTTAGTGCCTTCAGTAGTTCCTATACCTGTCATGTTTCTTGGATTATTTACAAGTGGTATTCAAGCTCTTATTTTTGCAACTTTGGCTGCGGCTTATATAGGTGAATCCATGGAGGGTCATCATTGACTAACTTTCGAAATAGTCTTTTTTTAAGCTTATCCCAATTCAAGCAATGCGGGGGGTTCAATATAATCCACTGGGTTGTAGAAGAAAATGCAAATAGCTACATGTATGTATATATGAAGAAAGATAGATGATATTGCAGAATTTGGAATTTGTAAAATAAAGAAGAGTTGGGGATCCTACTAAATATCTGTATATGTAATGCCTATAAGTATGAATCCTTATGTATGTTTCGAATAATGGTTCCAGACTACGATTTCATAAAATAAAAAGTACAGGTGATTTACGTTATGGAAGAATCAAAGTATATGTTATTTACTAGTTAGATAGTAATTACCCCTATCTATTTTTTTTATAGCCCACTGCATTATAGATGGATTCCCATATCCGTCTTTTTTCTATTTTGTCTGTTATTGTGAATTGACTGAAAGAGAAAGAATAGAATAGTTTCTAAACAAGGAAACGCAATGACTAAAACCTTATACAATATCTATTTACATAAAGTAGAAAGGAAAAACGGTATATTGAAGTAGTTCTGACAATTCAGTAATATTATGAATTCCATTTGGAGCTTTTAGCTACTTCGACCTAATATATTTTAGTATTTTCGTGATAAAGATCACAAAATAAAAAAGAAGTGTAGTAGTAAAAGTAGAAGTAGAAAAATAAGTAAATTAAGTACTAATTCATTGGTTGGTTGTATCATTAACCATTTCTTTTTTTGGTGCGAGGAACTTACCATGAATCCACTTATTTCTGCTGCTTCCGTTATTGCTGCTGGATTGGCTGTAGGGCTTGCTTCTATCGGACCTGGGGTTGGTCAAGGTACTGCTGCGGGCCAAGCCGTAGAAGGTATTGCGAGACAACCAGAAGCAGAGGGTAAAATACGAGGTACTTTATTGCTTAGTCTGGCTTTTATGGAAGCTTTAACAATTTATGGACTGGTCGTGGCATTAGCTCTTTTATTTGCAAATCCTTTTGTTTAATGTTTAATTTCATCATAGAATAAAAAAAAAAAGAAGAATAAAAACATAACCATAACTAATAAATTTGAGAATTATTAAATTCCATTAACAATAATAAGCGGAGTGATACAAAAAGAACTCTGTTTTTTGTTAGTCCTATCTATAAGGGGAGAGCATATGAAAAATATAACCGATTCTTTTATTTCCGTGGAGCACTGGTCATCCGCTGGGAGTTTCGAGTTTAATACCGATATTTTAGCAACAAATCCAATAAATCTAAGCGTAGTGCTGGGTGTATTGATTTTTTTTGGAAAGGGAGTGTGTGCGAGTTGTATATTTCAAGAATAGGTTGGATTTCACCGGCTGCACTTTATTTCTATTTATGTATTCTTTTTTATAGCAGAATATAGCAGAAATAGGAACAAAGGGTGCACAATCTCGACGAATTACTTAGGAATTGGATTTCATTCAGAAATCCTATGTAAGAACCATAGCATTTCGTGACTAATTGGTAAATGAACTTTGATTCTCTTCTCTATCAACCAATAATGTTGAGGTCTTTTACATGGTTAAAGAGAAATTGTTTGAAGTCCAGGCACAGCATAGCATGGTACTCTTTCTACCGTTACGTTAGTAATAAAAAGGTTTAAAAATGATAAAAAAGGAATAATTGGGAGTTTATCCGATGTAGAACACTCATATGGATAAAATTATTTGAACCATTAACTGGAAAGATGGGTCCCCTTTTTTTATCCACTGCCGAATCGACGACCTATGTATTGTAT